CCTATTTTATTCTTGGAAGTCCAGTTCAGCGTCACAAACTTTTTTCACACCAGAGGTCTCTTAACAATATTTATAGAGCGAAAAAAAAAATTCTTTTTTCCTTAGTTTATTTGATCAAATAAAAAAGCCACTTTGGGATTGCTGAATGACAGACAAATAACAGACAAAAAAATATAATCAATATATAAAGCAACGGAGCCATCATAGTATTTTTGAATTCCTCTGAAAGGAAGGGTGGTAAGTTGATCATTTACCGATCGGGGTCTGATCGATCCTATTTTTTCTTTATTTTATGGAAGGTAAGGGTCAATTTTATTGTAGAGCCGTATGCAATGCATAATGCCCGTACGGTTGTTCGATTCTATCTTTTTTTCTTGTTATTCTTTTATCTTTCTTTGTATCTTCCCCTCATATCATGAAAAATAGAGAATCCTTTTATTATCTTATATTATCAGGGTAATGATCCATCAACCTGCTGGTTCTTTTTCTGAAGTAGCAACGGGAGAATTCATCCTGGAAGTGGGAGAACTGCTGAAACTACGTGAAACCCTGACAAGGGTTTATGTACAAAGAACGGGCAAACCCGTATGGGTTGTATCCGAAGACATGGAAAGAGATGTTTTTATGTCAGCAACAGAGGCCCAAGCTTATGGAATTGTTGATCTTGTAGCGGTTGAATGACAATAGCCTAGATTTCACGTCAATTCTGAAATTCACCCTGCCGAGTTTAATATTAATATTCTATGACTTTTTTTATTATTCTATATTCTATTGAATAAAAGTAATTCATAATCATCCGGTTAGGATCGATCTAAACCAGCCCATTATGTATAGGATTCAACATGCCAACGATTAAACAACTTATTAGAAATACAAGACAGCCAATTAGAAATGTCACAAAATCCCCCGCGCTTCGGGGATGCCCTCAGCGTCGAGGAACATGTACTAGGGTGTATGTGCGACTCGTTCAGATCATGAACTAGAACAAAGGAAAGAGAACAATGTTCGAATATCAATGATCAAATAGGATAGACCGGAAAAACGAACTACATTTCCTATCTAAAAATCGATGATATCCCTTTTATTGTGTATGAAATTTATGGTTTCTGTTGGTGTAAATCCACTCACCTCAATTCAAGATGAGAAGCAATTCTCCATTGGTAGCAAATGGTTATCCATTAAGCGGAGGAAATCTTAGTTAAAATAAACCCCTCTTGCAAGAACGGACTAACAGGGTCAGCTACCCAGCCAATCTTCATAATTAAATACCGTTACTGTATAGGTAGAGCTCGTTGTGAAAGACCTATTACTGGATAATTCATGGGTAGAGCCGAAGAATGTGAACTATACAAGTTAGCAATAACATTGATTAAATGAAGTAAAGGCTCCGGTGTATAGAGAAGACCTCACCGTTTAAGAAGTAACCATAGAAACGATGGAATCCACTATTTCTTTATCATTACTTTTCTTTTTTAATACCTAGTATAGTACAATTTCGTATTTCGAGGTGAAATGCCTCGAAAAAAAGAAAAATTGTGGTTGGGAAGGTTATAGTAGCCAAAGCCATTGGAATTATTAGTTTATACATTGGAAAAATCCGTTTTGTTATTCATATACTAGGAAAGGGGCAAAAGAATAACTGAAAGAAAGGAAATCGATTAGTTATTCGTTAAAGTTTCATTTATTCAATGACCAGAATTAGACGGGGATATATCGCTCGGAGACGTAGAACAAAAATTCGTTTATTTGCATCAAGCTTTCGGGGGGCTCATTCAAGACTTACTCGAACTATTACTCAACAAAAAATAAGAGCTTTGGTTTCGGCTCATCGGGATAGGGATAGGCAAAAAATCAATTTTCGTCGTTTGTGGATCACTCGAATAAATGCAGCAATTCGCGAAAGGGGGGTATGCTATAGTTATAGTAGATTCATAAATGATCTGTACAAGAGACAATTGCTTCTTAATCGTAAAATACTTGCACAAATAGCTATATCAAATAGGAATTGTCTTTATATGATTTCCAATGAGATCATAAAAGAAGTAAGTTGGAAGGAATCCACCGGTTAAACGGAGTTGCCCGGAGAATGAACTCCGGGAAGGTCGAATAAAAATGAATAGAATATGATAAATATGAGAAAGTAGTCAAAATAAAGTAGTCAAAATAAATATGAATCAACACGTTCACTAAAAAAATTTCTTCTTCCCAGATTATTCTTTTTTTTCTTACGACACAAGAATTCAATCCGGATTCTTGGATTTTTCCAACAAAATAGAAATCCGCGTTTGAGTTCGGATGGGGATTTGAATTCAAGTGAATAAAGAGTAAACCTATCTTTTTCTGGCTCTAAGACTAGGAGTTCTAGTGGTCGACTCGGTTCTTTCAAATTGTTTCTCATTATTAAGAAAAGGTAACAAAGATAAAATACGAGCTTGTTTTATAGCAATAGTAATTAATCGTTGTTGTTTCAAGGTCAATCTATTTACTCGTCTAGATAATA